CTGCTGCGCAAAAACGGGATATGCATTTGAAATTGATGCCTGAGTTATTATATATATCATGAGGGATACGGAAATGAATCGAGTAATCTCTCCCTTTAACGAAGAAAAGGTATTTCGAATTTGCATGGTCCAATCGTTGATCCCAAAATTTCTACAATAAAATTTGTTAGGTCACTAATACAGTTCCCTATCCGCGATTCTGCTATTTACTGCTATAATTTTACTGGAATATAGGATTCCCGGAATCTGGGAGGGATCGGATCCTCTGGATGGGTAGAAAAGTAAGGGAAGTGCGGCCTTGAATGCTTTGCTTATGTAAAAAATCCAAGATATTCGAATTGGATTATTGAATCGCTTTTCACTCAGTCATTGAATGATAAATCACTACAAGCGACGGAGATACACGATTTAAATAAGAAAAAAGCCAATATTTAAAAAACGTATCTAGAATGACTGGAAAAGTGGAAACAAGAACGGATAGAATAATATCATTATGAGCAAATCCAAAATCGTTGTAGGCATAGTCAATCAGTAGTTCCCAACCGCGGGGCGAATGGAATCCGATACATAAATCAGTTACGAAAAGAATCAAAAAGGCTTTTATTGTGTCGCTTAAATTATATAGGAATTCTTGAAACCAAGAGTTAAGAATAAAAAGTTCTTCATTACACAGAATCGAATAACCACTTAGAATAACGAAGCAGATTGTATTTGTCGAGAAGTGAAAAATCGTATGGATATGATACTCATCATGCATCTTGATTAATTGAATTGTTTCTTTCGGGAGCCCTATACGAAACTTTTCTAGACGTCTTTCCGTAAATTCCTTTATCATTTCGTCCAAGAAGAATAACTCCTCTAATTCTATGAATTTTTCTAGAATAGCTTTTTCTTGAATATCATTCAAAAAGGTTTCGGGTTGACTAGTATTCCACCAATTAGTAACCCAGGATTCCAGATTTTTATTAAATGAGAAAGGGATCCACCAGGGCAAAAATACTACAAATACTATAGATGAGAGATATCTAAGTGGAATGGATGCGTTCGTTTTTTTTTTTGTCATTTTTTTATCTGTGAATTGGTAATGAACACACCTCATTCGTTGATTATATGCGATCTAATATTTCTATCAAGCATGAGTTCTATTACAAGGTATTGCACCTATAAATCGAGTCTCGTTTTTTTTAGTTGTGATTCGGCGGTTAGCCCTTGAACCTAGTGTAGAAAAACTACAGAAATCGAAGAAGAATCCACTTCGAATTCTTCATTCCAATTCGAATTGGAATGAAGAAATAATAAAAAACAATATTGTTTCCAGATATCCCAATTGATCAAATATTCGAATAGATTCCCCCCTTTCGATGAATGCCCGAAAGATTCAAATTCCAATAATGAATATTAATATTATTCGCATTTCGAAATGAAAGAATTGCGTTTTCTATTAAAAGTGTAAAAATGAAACTCTCGCATATTTCGAAAAAAAAAAAGAGTCTTGAGGGGTTCCTCCTGCCGAGAAAGCGTTTATTCTTATTATTCTTATTCTTCAGTTCATTTTTCAAAAACCTTCAATCGGTACACGCAAAAAATAGGCCAATTCCGCAGCCTTTTGCTCAATTTCTCGTAGAGTCAAATTCTCATCAGTACGATTCAAGGGAATGGCCCCCAAGCCTCTGCTTTCTATATAAAGGACACGACGAGCATAAATCCCCTCTTTAACTTCGATTCTGATGGACTGAATATCTTTCATAAGGAATCGTAGAAAGATGCGGCGATTTTTTCCAGGAAATCCCCAACGAAAAATACACGCTATTCCCTCTTTTGTATCAAATCGGTCATAACCGCTACCTACATTCCATGCAATTGTGCACCACAAATAGGAACTAATAAAGAGACCCGCGATCCCGTAGAAAGACATAACAATTCCTTGTGGAAAAAATTTTATTTGTTGAGACGGAAATAAAGATAGCAAATTCCTATCAAGATAACTAGAAATTCCAACCACTAAGAATCCTAATGAACCTAAAAAAAGGATAAGGGCCCAGCAGAAATTGCTTGTTTTGCGAGAGCCTGCTATAAATTCTATCCATATATATTCTGACCGCCAACTCATACATACTAGCTCCAGTTGAATTTTATTGGAATTGGGGAAATAACCAAAAGAAAATCAATTTGAGTTTACTTTTGTTGTTTCTGAAGTAACTCTCATCAATTAGTACTATTTTGATGTGAACTCTTAGCAGTAAGTCATCGAATTGGTTAGATCTAATAAAATCAGAACATCCCCTTCATATGATTCCCTATAGATCGGTACATACATATAGATACATTGACTTTCATTGCAGACATGAGTTCATATCAACAAAGTATTGTTGACAATAGATAGAATAAATTTACCTATCCATCATGTTTACACATGCATAAGAGTTCTTCCGTTTATGCTCGTAGAAAGCCACTTCTTAGTCTTATACACTATTCTACTAATAAGTCTTGAAAAAAAAAAACTAGAAAAGAGTTGACCTTGATCCGATCGGATTTAAAAAATCTTATTTTTTTCAAGATAAAGAAATAAAGAAGCCATTGCCATTGCCGGAAATACTAGGCCCACTAAAGGCACTAAAATGGAGGGAAAGCTGTTGAGAATTGTCATAGAAAGGGTACCTAGATTTAATATTTGTACCTGTTACTGGTATAAAGATATCCTATAATAATGAATAATGAAAATTAATATTCTAATTATTATCAGATTCTAATTCGTATAGAAATGTATATTAAGTATACTTATCTAATTGTATATAAGTATACTAAGTATACTAAATAAGTATATATACTAAGCGCAAGGAATGTAGAACGGAACTAGTCATTTTTCTACATGAAATAAAGGTATGATAACCCATTTTCGTTATTATTATTACTTATTTTTCTTCTTCTGTTGTTCTTAGCTTCGGATTTCTTTTTTAATATCTAATTTCTTTTTGTATTACAAAAAGAAATTAGATATTAAAAAAGAAATTATTAAAATTCCCGAGGGATTCTAACGAATCCAATCCAACAGCAGGGATTCCTAGGAAAATGGTCCTTGTTAGTAGATATAGAAAGATGCAAGATTTTCGATTTTCTCTATTTGAATGATATATACATACGCAAGAAGGGAACAAGAAATTCGTTTTATTTGCCCTGCCCCCAATTCCAATTAATTCTAAGGAAGACTCCTTTTTTTATGTTGTTTTGTTGAGAGAGGTTTGGTTTACTGATTACTAATATGTCATATTGGTAAAAAAAAAAAAGAATTATCCGCACGTTTACTTGTACAATGAAATCTTATGTCACCAAAGAAAAGTCCATTCTTCGGATTTTCTTTTATTTTGATTCGGATAAACTAACTAGGAGTTGATTTTGATTCAAAGGAAAAAAGGCGTGGAACTGCAATAACTCACTCAGAACACCTTTTAAAGGATTACGTGGTACGATTGGATCGAATAAGCCCTTATGGAATAAAAATTCAGCCGCTTGTGAACCTTCAGGTACTGTCTTATTCAATGTTTGTTCAATTACTCTTTTACCCGCAAATGCAATATAAGCATTAGGTTCAGCAATAATGATATCCCCCAACATACCAAAACTAGCAGTCACTCCACCAGTAGTAGGAGATGTAAGAATTGATACATAGAACAACTTTTTATTTAATTGATAATCATATAAAGCAGAAGATATTTTAGCCATTTGCATCAAGCTCAAACTTCCTTCTTGCATGCGTGCTCCCCCGGAAGCACACACTAGAACAAGAGGTAAAAATTGATTGGCAGCATACTCGATCAAACGGGTGATTTTCTCGCCTACTACGGATCCCATACTACCCCCCATAAACTGAAAATCCATAACCCCAATTGCGATGGGAATCCCGTTTAATTGTCCTGTACCTGTTTGAACAGCCTCCGTTAATCCCGTCTTTGTTTGATAAGAATCAATACGATTCTGATAAGGTTCCTCTTCGGAATGAAATTCAATGGGATCTATAGAGACCATGTCGTGATCCATCGGATCCCAAGTACCCGGATCAACCGAAAGTTCGATTCTATCTGAGCTACTCATTTTCAAATGAAATCCACATTGTTCACAAATATACATTTTTGACTTAAGAAATTTCTTATAATTTAATCCATAACAATTTTCGCATTGAACCCATAAATGCCTGTATTTTTGAGTTACATCGAGATCATCAGAACTTTCGCTTATAGTTAAATCACTACCATCCGTGCTACTTTGTATATTAGAACTCTCGCTTTCACTACTATTTCCGCTTTCACTCGAAATGAAATTCAAAAAGTAACTGGCACTATAATTGTCACTACTACTTAAAACGTGACTATCAATACAGATTTGAGAATGAAGATAAGAGTTGAGGCAATTATGAACGTGCTTATTCCAACTCGATTTAGTATCATCCATGGAACGATCATAGTCGGGATCATCACTTTTGGATCCAGTATTCCTAGAACTATAATTACGAAAGCTATAAAAAGAACTTTCTAGTTCACTCAGAAAAGAATGATCATTGCCTATTTCCAAAATTAGATTTTCAATATCAAAATATATGGAATAGCTGTCCCTATTACTATCCTTAACAAAAAAGGTGTCATCCGAAATGAAATTACGAATGTCCCTGCCACCAGCTAAATTGCTGTAACTCGAACAGCCACTATCACTCGAACTATGAATGTTTTTATCCTTATCATTTCGAATCGGATCCTCGCTTACACTGGTATTTTTACTAGGACCAAAACTATCCATTGATTTACTTAACCCACACCTGTATTCTAATTCCCCTTTACCCTTACCCTTAGATAACATCAAATTGAACCACCTTTTTTTCATAGAGCCCCCTTGTCCCTATTTCCATGAAAATACAATAGATGAATAGTCAATTGCAAAAAAAAAATCATTCTTTTTTGTGAGATCCCAGGGTATCACTTCGCTATATACAACCTTTTTCAATTCGAAAT